AAATAGAGTTAATAACCGAGAGTCCTTGCAGATACTCTAATAAAAAAGAAATCTATTCAATGAATAGGATAAGATCCATTGAGTTCTCTTCGCACTCCTTTGTGAAAGAGTAGAATGAGAAAGCTAATGAATCTTAAACCCATTGATAAAAAGAAAAAAAAAAGAGGATAAAAGTTAGGGAATAAAAAAGGATTTGGGGATAGAGGGACTTGAACCCTCACAACTTATAAAGTCGACGGATTTTCCTTTTACTCGAAATTTCATTGTTGTCAGTATTGACATGTAGAATGGGACTCTCTCTTTGTCCTCGTCCGATTAATCCACTTTTTAAAAGATCTCGAGTACTTTGAATTGAAGGATTTGATTACTCAAGATTCAATTAGAATGGATTCACAATAATTCTAAAAAATTTATTAATTTTTTATTTCATAATCCTTCCTAATTTCATTCTAAAAAAGAATAAAGAACCTATGTTATACTATAGATTCTGTGATTAATCGTTTGCTATGTTAGTATCTATACGTGTTTATTAGATGTATAAATCCCTTCTTTCTCTAATTTAAAAGGAGTTCCACTACCAAAACAACCTAATTAAATTAACTCGATTCGTTAGAACAGCTTCCATTGAGTCTCTGCACCTATCCTTTTCCTTTGGATTCTAGTTCGAGAACCCCTTGTTTTCTCAAAACACGGATTTGGCTCAGGATTGCCCTTTTTTAATTCCAGGGTTTCTCTGAATTTGAAAGTTAACACTTAGCAGGTTTCCATACTAAGGCTCAATACAATCAAGTCCGTAGCGTCTACCGATTTCGCCATATCCCCATTTTCCTTTTTTTTTTTGAGACCTGGATTCCTTGCGTAATTTCATCCATCTCTTAGTTTTTTTTGGAATCGTTGAATTCATCACTCGACGTCATCTAGTAGTTCGATTCTATTTGAGAGACCACGCTTGTTTATTGCAATTCAGAATTGCATTGATTCTATCGTTGCTGTATTTGCAATTCAATCCGAATCAATATATCCCAAAATTTTTCTCTCCCCCACCGCTCATCTTACTTTTTTAGAGTATTAAAAATCATACTATAACGCTTGATATTCATTTTTTTTTCTACTCAGAATTGGCAATTTTATTTGCCATGACTTTATGTTCTCCTTAGAGAAATAGGAATCCTCAAATTATTAACAAATAAAAAAAGATCTAAAAAAATGTTTATAATGATCGAATGAAAACGCCAATAAATTCGTATTTTCTCCTTATTATTTCTTTAATATATATATATTATTATATCTTTAATATATTTCATAATATATATATTTATTTTCTATGTATTAGATTATTCGTCCGAGCTATATCAAATTGAAAATATATGAAATCAAATTCAATATAGAAATTGGAATCAACTCTTAGAAAAAAAAAAAGATTTGCGAATTAGAGAAATAAAAAGAAAGTTCAATAAATTCTATACTTTTATTTAAGGATATCCTCTAGTTAAGCATATCAAGCTAACTTTATCTTTAAAAAGTTTTAGTATTTTTTTAAGTAGAACTTCAAATTGAGAACTAGTTAATAGCTAAGATTAATAACTAAGATCTCAGATTTTACGGATTTCTATACTATACCTATTTCTATTTGTTACACTATTTCTGCTATCTAAGCCCACTTAGCTCAGAGGTTAGAGCATCGCATTTGTAATGCGAGGGTCATCGGTTCAAATCCGATAGTCGGCTTTTTTTTCTTTATCGATGTTCTACGAACAAGAATCTCTTTTTTTTTTCGGATTAAATGGGGAATCCAGGATCTTTTTTGTTTTCTACCTTACAATTTTGCTAGATACAAAAGAATAAAATAAATAATATATATACAAAAAATACAAAAAATCCAGATGTTGATGAAATTCTATTTTTTATGGTACTTTAGTTGATTTTACTCTGTTTATCCTTTAGTTTAATTCAGTTTTAATTTCGATGTATTCCGTAATGTAAATACAATGAAATTAATTGTGTAAAATGAAATTTCAATAAAATAAAAAAGGAGTCTTCATGTCCCGTTATCGAGGACCTCGTTTAAAAAAAATACGCCGTCTGGGAGCTTTACCAGGACTCACTAGAAAAACACCTAAATCCGGAAGTAATCTGAAAAAGAAATTCCATTCTGGGAAAAAGGAGCAATATCGTATTCGTCTTCAAGAAAAACAGAAATTGCGTTTTCATTATGGTCTGACAGAACGACAATTACTTAGATATGTACATATCGCTGGAAAAGCAAAAAGGTCCACAGGTCAGGTTTTACTACAATTACTTGAAATGCGTTTGGATAATATCCTTTTTCGATTGGGTATGGCGGCAACCATTCCTGGGGCCCGCCAATTAGTCAACCATAGACATATTTTGGTTAATGGTCGTATAGTTAATATACCAAGTTTTCGTTGTAAACCCCGAGATATTATTACTACGAAAGATAACCAAAGATCACAAAGTCTGGTTCAAAATTCTATTGCTTCATCCGACCCGGGAAAATTGCCAAAGCATTTGACGATTGACACATTGGAATATAAAGGACTAGTAAATAAAATCCTAGATAGGAAGTGGGTAGGTCTCAAAATAAATGAATTATTAGTTGTAGAATATTACTCTCGTCAGACTTGAACTTAACGAAAAAAGGAAAGGTTCATAGAACTTTTTGCCCCTTCCCCTTTCCCCGAACTAAATCGACCTAAGGACCTAATTCGTATTTTACTACTCAACTAGCAAAAATGGATTAACCCGAGGATCTTTTTTTCTTTTTTGTTCTTTTCTCTATGTGTATTTTACATACCGCAGTAATTTGCTATAAATAATTTCTATTAAATAAGGGTATTATTGCTGGAATAAATTGTTATTTGATTTGATACACTGTGCTCCTTAACGTTGATGAATTAAGAAAAACGGAAAGAGAGGGATTCGAACCCTCGGTAAACAAAAGTCTACATAGCAGTTCCAATGCTACGCCTTGAACCGCTCGGCCATCTCTCCCACATAATCTTATTATGGCAAATAAACTGAGTGAATAGCGAGTTTTCCTATTCCTGCAGTACAAGTATAACCGCTCAGGGGTTCCATAGTTCTATTGTAAAAATTCCTTTTGATCTAAGTTAAGTGGAAGGATCCAGGATTTTTTTACTAGGAATTGCTCTCCCTATAAAAGTTTTAGTTTGGATTTTCCTAAAACCAAAGAAAAAGAGAATGGAAGAATTCTTCTTATTGCATAATAAAATAAAGAAACCTTAGAATTCTGTTTGCATAAGGTACGCTACACCAGACTATCGAAATCGAAAATAAGGTATGAGACAATTAATAACTTTGAAAACACGAAATAGCTGATGAGCGAAGTTGTTGTTGAGAAATAGGAAAGTGGAATCAAACCCAGTCTTAGTCAAATATTTAATATATCTTCTTGTCCAAACAGAAGGAAAAGAAAAAAATTAAAGCTGAGCGGAAAATCCATACCTCTCTTATCGATTTAGAGCATATTGATCGATCTAGTTATAAGAATCAAATGTGTTTGTTTTTATGTTATTTTGTTAAGGAATGAAAACAATTCTATCATAGAATGGGTTGGGAATTATGCCTAGATCCCGTGTAAATGGAAATTTCATTGATAAGACCTCCTCAATTGTAGCCAATATTTTATTGCGAATAATTCCAACAACCTCAGGGGAAAAAAGGGCATTTACTTATTATAGAGATGGTGCGATTTGACTCTTTTTTTTGTTTTTTTTAGCCCTACCTACACCTCAGTCTTATGATAAAGAGAGGGGGTTCGCATAGAGAGAACTAAATTAGTAAAGCAAACCCACGCTTTGGGAAGGTGAGGTTAATTAACAATTCCTTCTATCGTGTATCCTCGATTGATGCGGCCTCAGATGCTTCAATTGTAGATTTAAGTATTGAGCGAAAGGTTACACCTAACAGGATAGGTTATGGATTACAGGCCAATCCTACTCTATTAGTACCAATAGGCAGCACATAGGGGAGAAAAGCACTACACCTAAAAATAGGAATCAACAAGAGAAAAACTTTGTTATAAATTAACCCTTTCCTGATCGATATCAGGGCTGGGAAGAATGGTTGGGATAATAAACAACCATCAGGTTTGTACTTTGGATACCCCTATAACCATCAAAGATCGTTGAAGTGGCTAATTCCTCTAAATAGAAGGCGTTGAGAACAAATAAATTCTTGGAGCTATCATTTTCCTCTAGCATTAATAGAATTCATTGGTGTTAAGAAAAACCTCTTGCGGGAAGGTTGGCTAGAGATTTCTTGGAAAAATACCAGCCCCTTTCGGTCCATAATGAGACGAGACTAATTTGATTCTATAGATTATTTCGCTTAGTACTATGTACAGAAGGGAGGAGCCGTATGAGATGAAAACCTCATGTACGGTTTTGGAACGGAGATTTTTTGAATAGAATGAACGACCGTAACGGATGTTGGCTCAATCCGAAGGAAATTATGCGGAAGCTTTGCAAAATTATTATGAAGCTACGCGACTAGAAATCGATCCCTACGATCGAAGTTATATACTCTATAACATAGGCCTTATACACACAAGCAATGGAGAGCATACAAAGGCTTTGGAATATTATTTCCGGGCACTAGAACGAAACCCCTTCTTACCGCAAGCTTTTAATAATATGGCCGTGATCTGTCATTACGTGCGACTATCTCCACTATAGAAAGAAAAAAAGAAAGAATCAAATTTTCTAGTAAATACTAGACAAAAAGGTCTTTCTACATAGGGGTCGTAAAAACAACGATTTTTCCCTATCAGCTGTAGGAAGGAAAGACACTTCACGAGAATCAAAAAAGGAAGAAAGTATGGCCTATACTACTACTCTATGGATAAAGTTCTCAAATTGATAGAGAAAGCACCGTAAAGATCAATTAGTGAGCGACTTGGTCGATACAACTAAAAAAAACTGCTTACTTATCCCATGATATGGGGCAAAGTTTAGGAATCTGCTTATGTAATAGAGCCGATCCACTAAGGGATTAAGCAGCGGTGTAGTATCAGATCCCAAAGATAGTAAGTTCTTTTTTCTTTCTTATCTTATGGGAAAAAGTCTTTTTCAAGGATTCTATAGGGATTTCATATATGAAACCGGGATAGTTACTTTTCAGAAAATTCGAACGAAGGCTCTCGATCTATCTATGCTTCATTCTTCTGAAGGTGGGAAAAAAGATCAAACTGATTAGTGATAAAAATTAGGGTTTGAAACTTAGGTAATTAACTTCTTCTGCTTAACCCAAGAACAAATTGGATCGATTTTTTAAAAATCGAATTCAGTTAAGATAGGGGAAATTAAGATAGCAATTTCTGAGCCGTATGAGGTAGGAAACTCTCAAGTACGGTTCTAGGGGAAGGAACTGCCTATTCCGACCGAGGAGAACAGGCCATTCTACAGGGTGATTCAGAAATTGCAGAAGCTTGGTTTGATCAAGCTGCTGAGTATTGGAAACAAGCTATAGCGCTTACTCCGGGAAATTATATTGAAGCACAGAACTGGTTGAAGATTACGAAGCGCTTTGAATTTGAATAAGACCACGTTCCTTTTTCATAAAATGGGTGGTTTGGTTGTTGATCCATTAATCAAATAAATTAGGTCGTAAGATCGAATCAAGAATTTCATTATATCCCGTTCGTCTTTCTTCTACCTTATATTTTATATGATATTTTATAAGGATAAACCAGAGGGATAGGGTCTAGAATATAAGTAATAAAGCGAATAAAAAGAGGGGCAATCTAAATACTGCTAATATATCAAGACCATACCATCTTATTAATAATTAATAATTCTAATGAGTTATCTTGGAATTTAGAATAAAATAAAAAATCCTATATTACGCTCAAGGAAAGTAGATGTAGATTAGGAGCTTATACTCTCAAAAAAATACACCAGTTTATTAAATTTTAAAAAGATTTTTTTCTTACGTCGGGAAATATATATATATTTTTTTTTTTCAAGATATACAATGTCCGTTAGGCACCTAATCCTTATGTCATAATAGATCCGAACACTTGCCTAGGATTGACTTCAATATATAATTGCTCCAGTGAATAACTAAAAAAAAATAGAAGGACGGTAGATAGTAAAGAAAAGAACTAATCATAATATCTATCTTTCAAAATCTATCTTTCAAAGATTCACTAAAAAGACAGTTGGCAAGTCTCTTTATATGTCTTGTCCGGAAAGAGGAGGACTTAATGATTATTCGTTCGCCGGAACCAGAAGTAAAAATTATTGTGGATAGGGATCCTGTAAAAACATCTTTTGAGGAATGGGCCAGACCCGGCCATTTCTCAAGAACACTAGCTAAGGGCCCTGATACTACCACTTGGATCTGGAACCTACATGCTGATGCTCACGATTTCGATAGTCATACCGGTGATTTGGAGGAGATCTCTCGAAAAGTCTTTAGTGCTCATTTCGGGCAACTCTCCATTATCTTTCTTTGGTTGAGTGGCATGTACTTCCATGGTGCCCGTTTTTCCAATTATGAAGCATGGCTAAGTGATCCTACTCACATTGGACCCAGTGCTCAGGTAGTTTGGCCGATAGTAGGGCAAGAAATATTGAATGGTGATGTAGGCGGGGGTTTCCGAGGAATCCAAATAACCTCTGGGTTTTTTCAGATTTGGCGAGCTTCTGGAATAACTAGTGAATTACAACTTTATTGTACTGCAATTGGTGCATTGATTTTTGCATCGTTAATGCTTTTTGCTGGTTGGTTCCATTATCACAAAGCCGCTCCAAAATTGGCCTGGTTCCAAGATGTAGAATCCATGTTGAATCACCACTTAGGGGGATTATTAGGACTTGGGTCTCTTTCTTGGGCGGGACACCAAATTCATGTATCTTTACCAATTAACCAATTTCTTGACGCCGGGGTTGATCCTAAAGAGATACCACTTCCTCATGAATTTATCTTGAATCGCGACCTTTTGGCTCAACTTTATCCTAGTTTTGCCGAAGGAGCAACCCCATTTTTCACCTTAAATTGGTCCAAATACGCAGAATTTCTTACTTTTCGCGGAGGACTAGATCCAGTAACCGGTGGTCTATGGCTGACCGATATTGCGCACCATCACTTAGCTATTGCTATTCTTTTCCTAATTGCAGGTCATATGTATAGGACCAACTGGGGTATTGGCCATGGACTTAAAGATATTTTGGAAGCTCACAAAGGCCCATTTACAGGACAAGGCCATAAGGGTCTCTATGAAATCTTAACAACGTCATGGCATGCTCAATTATCTCTTAACCTAGCTATGCTAGGCTCGACAACCATTGTTGTAGCTCATCATATGTACTCTATGCCTCCCTATCCATATCTAGCTACTGACTATGGTACACAACTTTCCTTGTTCACACACCACATGTGGATTGGCGGATTTCTAATAGTCGGTGCTGCTGCACATGCAGCAATTTTTATGGTAAGAGACTATGATCCAACTAC